AATATGCGATAAAAAAAAAGAATAAGATTCTATCTGTTCTATTTGAGAAAAGTGAAAGGTGCGTATTTTCTTCCCTTTTATGATACACGCATCCTTCTCATAATGAATAGAGAGCGGGTAGCGGGAATCGAACCCGCATCGTTAGCTTGGAAGGCTATGGGTTATAGTCGACGTCAATTCATTATTTTTAACGTCTCTAATTCAAAACCGAACATGAAACTTTTATTTCATTCGGCTCCTTTATGGAAGATGGCTGGATTCCATAATCTAAGCCATAAACGAACTAAAAGAAGTTGCTTCATAAGATCTATGTCCGCTTTTCTGTCTGAATGTATACCAAACAAATTGCTTTCTAGATGATCCCTCTAGAAGACGAGGGGTATTTTGAAAAGTCCTTCTAGTTACTTCGTTCTCTATTTCTCCTTGCGTGAATCTTGAGGAAAGACATTTTTGTTTCCACCCGAGCTGAAATAAAATGTCGATAACTTTAGTAAACCAAAGTCGTCCTTTATTAGCTATTGTGCTTCAACCTCTTCAAATGAAAAAATTGAAGATCTAGTTACGATTAGAAGTACACTTTTGTATCTTCCTCCATGGATTCTTTACTTAATACTCATTCAATTGTTAAGTCTTGATACAGCGCAAAAAAATTATGCTTCGCGATTCCCTACTCCAATGTGAAAATTTATAATGGACTTTTGGGTACAAATCACGAAAATGTATATGATTCCTCAAATCGCTTATTGAGAGGTAAAGGATTCAATCCTTTCTAAGAAATAAAGTTTTTAATCGGAACGGAATATGAATAAAACCTAAAGACCCCTTAACTATTTCAGTTGTTAATAGAACGAATCACACTTTTACCACTAAACTATACCCGCTACATTGTGATTATTGTATATGAATGGACCATTTGTCGAACAAGAACATTACTCTATGTAATAATGTAATATAATAAATAAAGATAGGATTAAGGACAAAATCCTAAATTAAATTGGAAATGAGAGTGCTCGGGTCTTTTCCTGGAGAAACTTAATGAGATAAGAAAAGGAGGGCCTTTTGACCTTGAAAAAATGTGTGTTCTTGAGGGGTTATTTAGTAGAAGACCTGCCCCAAAAGAACTATATAGCATAACAAGAAATGGCCTGGCCAGGTACCGACCCGGCCAGGTGGGGGAATCAAATAAAGGACGGACCCTTCGGATCGGATGAAATAAAATTCAAAGGGTACTCTTTAACGTACCAACTTCACTCTTTTTTTTTTTTTTTCTATTTTTGAAATACTTTTTCTTTACTTCAGGGGTAACATAGTCATTATCCTTTGTTAATTGGGAGAGATGGCTGAGTGGACTAAAGCGGCTGATTGCTAATCCGTTGTACGACTTCTTCGTACCGAGGGTTCGAATCCCTCTCTTTCCGTTTCTTCCGACGGCTTAATATTTTCTTTCGACTTCAAATTCAAAAAAAAAATCTTGAGACCCCCCTTTTTTTTTTTATTTTATCTTTTATCATAGTTCACTATCTGTAATAGAGAAACTCATAAGAAAATGAATAAATCAAACAACAAGAAATCCTTTCTTTTTTTATTCCTCACGCCCTGGATTACGCCCTGGATCATTCGATAGGAATCCAAAGATAAAGAGAGAAACAAAAAATATCACTACTGTGTAAACGAAGAGTTTAAGAGTAAGCATTATACAATCTCCAGGATAAGATCCTATTTTTTGGAAAAGGAGAATAGATTATCTATTTTTATACCCCATATTCTAGGTTTGACACCAAACCAATAGATGAAGTGGTTTAGAGATAAATCAAAAAAGAAAAAACCTAATATCTTTTCGGTATCCAAATTCTCTGTCATATCTACAGTTACTGTGGGGGGATTTACTAGTTTCTTGTTCACTGGAAGGTGAAGAAGGGCAAAACGAGGAAATGAGATGATTCAGATTCATCGCGCCTATTCAAGAATTTCCATGTTTGAATCGAGGGTTCATATCATAATGTAAGAGATCCGATCTTTTTTCAATTGTTAGTTTTTTTTTTATTGATTAAATCATGAATCTTTGTAGGACAGTATTAAATAAAGATCTCATCGAAAACTTACAGCAGCTTGCCAAACAAAGGCTAAGAGAAAAAAGAGCACAGGGATGACTGGCATAAAATCTACGATTGGATTAAGAAAAGCGTAAGACTCGGGTAACTTAGCAAAGAAAAAACTACTCGAATGAAGGGCAGAATTAAGACAGCTACAGATAAAACTAAAGATATTAAGCATAACAAACATTTCATTCTTGGAGATAATTGTATTTGATTGAGTTTTGAGTTATTGATTAAGGGATAAACGGGGAAAATGAACAAAAGAATCCTGCTTTTTTTACGTACTCAATCAAAAACCCCTCAATTCTCGCACGAAAATAGAAGGAAGCATACTTTCATACAATATCTTAATTGAATTCTATCTAATGATCAATAAATTCAGTGGAATTCTCTAACTAGTTGTGTGAAATCCTAGTACCAATCTAACGGATTCCATAGAGGTTTTTATTGATTGTGATTTGACAATTCATTAAAATTATTCAATAATATTAAATTGATTGAAAAAAAAAAGAAACAACTCTAGAAGTTGTGGATGTGGGATGGATGTGGGGCGTGGCCGAGTGGTAAGGCGCCGGGTCTTGTTCCCGGAATATCGAAGGTTCGAAACCTTTCGTCCCAGCACATCCCACACTTTTCTTTCTTCTAGTTACTAGTTCGAAGAAAGAGAACTTTTTCCTCTGTGCCTATAAAGGATGGAATCCGTATGTGGTCAATGTGTAGTGGGGCGTGGCCAAGTGGTAAGGCAACGGGTTTTGATCTCGTTATTCGAAGGTTCGAATCCTTCCGCTCCAAGGTATTCTATACCTTATGTAGAATACCAATTAGTAATTGATAAAAGTCAATATCAATTACTATACTTTCGATTCAGCCAATGACTATTCATGATTCCATATTGAATCAATTCCAGACGGGTTCTAAAGGAAAGCAGTTTTATGGTGAAACTTCGTTTAAAACGATGCGGTCGGAAGCAACGTGCGACTTGAAGGACATGATGAACTATGGATTCTTAACACCCATCATTTTCTTTATTTTTTGAAGATTCTAGTTCGAGTATAGAAGGTGCTCTGAACTCGACATACAAAATTTGTTTTTTATTTCCACTTTCCACGAACCCTTTTTTCGTTTTCGTGAACGTGTAAGTAATTAATTAAATAGGATACAATGGAGCTCGAGAAGAAATGATTGAGTCATTTCTCAGAGGTAGGGATCTATGGCTCACAGCAATTAATAGACGAACTTCGTGACTCTTATTTCTTATTTAATAAGAAAGAAATGGAAACAATCCAATTCCAGCAAGAGGTTTAAGTGTATCGAATCGAGGGGAATCAACCATTCGTATGATTCTTTAAAGAGAAAGAAATCACAAAAGGGATGTTGCTACCCTTTTGGTATGATTACGGATCACCGAAGTAATGTTTAAGCCTAACGATTCAAAAAAAAAAAAGTTAAAATATCATGTAACAAGAAAACGCCATTTTCAATTGTCTCAACAATTTCATTTTCATAAAAAAAGGAAAATTGATTCTAAACGAGACAAAAAGGGAGTTAAAGAGAGCTCAATAAATGAATGAACCTTAGGACCTTTTCACTCTTTCTTTGGGTAAGAATGATCCAACAACCTGAGCTATAAAAAAAATGATTTTTTGATGAATTGGGGTTCTCACTTGATTTTCGAATCGATAGATCACCCTTCGAATCATTCTTTCTCGAGCCGTACGAGGAGAAAACCTCCCTTACGTTTCTAAGGGGGGCTGTAGTCATCTACAGCTATCCCAATGGGCCATCTATCGAATCGTTGCAATTGATGTTCGATCCCGAAGAGATGGAAGGGCTCTTTGTAAAGTGGGTCTTTACGACCCGATCAATAATCAAACTTCTTTAAATCTTCCTGCTATTTTTCATTTCATTGAAAAAGGAGCTGAGCCTACGAGAACCGTTTATAATATCTTAAAGAAAGCAAAAATTTTTCAAGAACTTTCAGGATTTTTTTTTAATCCGAATCCTCTTTTTTTGTTCTACGAACAAGGAAGCTATAAGTAATGCAACTATAAATCTCATGGAGAGTTCGATCCTGGCTCAGGATGAACGCTGGCGGCATGCTTAACACATGCAAGTCGGACGGGAAGTGGTGTTTCCAGTGGCGGATGAGTAGGGCAGAGGCCTACTATTTCTTCATCTAGGATCTGACTTAATACTTAATATAATAACCCCCAAAAAAATAGAAAATATAGGAGGTAAAATCAATATGATTCTAGATGATTCTAGTCATTTTTTATGCGGTGCAGCAGCATTAGTTTGGATCACAAGTTGAAACCGTATCTAGGATACGACTTATTACTTAATATAATATATATTAATATTAACAAAAAAAAAAAACCTAAAATATAGGAGGTAGAATCAAAATGATTCTAGTCATTTTTTATGTGGTGCAGCAAGCCCGCATTAGTTTGGATCACAAGTTGAAACCGTATAAAGAGGTTATTTTGATTATACTTATTATAATCAAAATGATAATTCGAATTTGGTACTTCTATATAAAAAGGTTTATAGAATTGATTTTCAAGTATTTTCTTAATATAGAGGCTTGGAAAATATTTCTCGGTTGGAAGTACCTTTTACTGGTTTGGAGGCTATTTGAAAAATCGATATTCAACCTATCTATGTGGGTGGCGATCTCCCAGTATCTTTCGAAAAAAGAAAATTGGGTAGAAATACTCATAATTTGTGTCGATCGAATTATCCAACTATATCTATATCTGGATAAGCATTATTCGATCGAGTATAAGTACGTGCTCTGTTTTGGAGGTGTAATAATGATGAAGTGGTTTAATCTGCTAAGTCCTTGGTATTACCCACAACCGCAGAACGTGACTTATGTTTCGAACAAAACGACAGATAGAGCCGGCAACACTACCCTCGAGGTCATACACTATGACCAAAGGGGGAACATGACTGTGGAATTGGAAAAATACGACCGAAGGGGGAACAGGATCCTATATGATAGGAAAAGAAAAAAAACCAAACCTTGGTGGAAACGAATTTTTTAATTCGTTCAAAAACTAGCTACGTGTGCACTGCACGTAGCTAGTGTCAATACAGCACTAGTCCTTTTTTTTTTTCACTTTGATTTCTTTTTGATTTTGTCTAGCGTAGACTGTCTCTTGGCCCGTAGGGCCTGACACAAGGTTAGAATTCTAGCTCTTCCAGAGTGGTATCTCACTGACGGCTTGGCCCCCCGGAAGGGGGCCTTCTTCGCCCTCCACCTAAGCTGCGCAGGAAAGGCCTAAAGCCAATCCCAGGGAACAGTAAAGCTTCATAGGGTCTTTCTGTCCAGGTACTTGTCAACGTTCATTTTATATTGACAATAGTGTATTGAATAAATAGAATTTCATTATGGTAATTTTCAATTAAGTAAATCTATTTCTCTCCGAATTCTAATTCTAGATGGGGTTTGCAATCTCTTTATTTTTATTATGATTCATCTATACACTCGGGTTGCTAACTCAACGGTAGAGTACTCGGCTTTTAAGTGCGACTAGAATCTTTTACACATTTGGATGAAGCAACGAATTCATCCATACCATTGGTAGAGTTTGTAAGACCACGACTGATCCTGAAAGAGAAGAGAACGAATGGAAAAAACAGCATGTCGTATTAACGAATTAAGGAAGAACTCTAAGAGCACTTCATTCTTAATCCTTACCGGATCAATACAAAGTATTCTTTGAATTCTTATATTATATTTCATATGGGTCGAGTGAATAAATGGATAGAGCCGCAAGGATCCAATTATAGAATATAGAAAACAAAAAGCAACGAGCTTCTCTTCTTAATTCGAATGATTTCCCGATCTAATTAGACGTTAGAAATATATTAGTACCTGATTCGGGAAAAGGTTCTCCCATAACCATAAAAATAAGTGGATTCTCCATTTCTTTATTTCTTTTTTTTTTTTGAATCCTAATTATTAACTATCTCCACTCTTATTGAGTGGAGACGAATGTGTAGAAGAAACGGTATATTGATAAATAGAAGATAAATAGAATCAATTCTAAAATCAAAAGAGCGATCGGGTTGCAAAAATAAAGGATTTCTTATTATTTCAATATCCTAATTAAAGAACACAAACCTATTGGTTGGATGAAAAAAAAAGAGAATCCCTTGATAAGCTTATCTATCTTCAGGGTAGATATCATTTTATGACTATCTACCTTGTTTTGACTGTATCGCACTATGTATCATTTGATAGTCCAAGAAACCCTCGGTCTTTGGTTCAAATCTCATTTTCAATGGAAGAATTACAAGGATATTTCCAAATAGATAGATCTCGACGACAAGACTTCTTATATCCACTTCTATTTCAGGAGTCTATTTATGCGCTTGCTCATGATCATGGTTTAAATAGATCGATTCTTTCTGAACCTCTCGAAAATTTAGGTTATGACAATAAATCCAGTTCACAAATTTCAAAACGTTTAATTACTCGAATGTATCAACAGAAGCATTTGATTCTCTTTGATAATGATTTTAACCAAAATACATTTCGTGATCAGAATCAGAAGAAGCATTTTTATTCTAAAATGATATCAGAGGGTTTTTCACTCATTGTGGAAATTCCATTCCCTCTGCGATTAGTACCTTCCCTAGAAGCGAAAGAAATAGCAAAATCTCATAATTTACGATCAATTCATTCAACATTTCCCTTTTTAGAGGATAAATTATCACATTTAAATAATGCCTTAGATATACTAATACCCTACCCCATCCATTTGGAACTCTTGATTCAAACCCTTCGCTATTGGATACAGGATACCCCCGCTTTGCATTTATTACGATTCTTTCTCTACGAGTCTCAGAATTCGAATAATCTGATTACTCAAAAAAAAATCGATATTTCGCATTTTTCAAATCAGAATCAAAGATTTTTCTTGTTCCTATATAATATTCATATATATGAATGCGAATCCATATTCGTTTTTCTCCGTAAACAATCTGTTCATTTACGATCAAGATCGTATAGAGCCCTTCTTGAGCGAACACATTTTTATCGAAAAATAGACAAGTTTTTCTTCATTTTTCATAAAAATTTTCAGACCACCTTATGGTTGTTCAAGGATTCTTTCATGAATTATGTCAGATATCAAGGAAAAGCCATTCTGGCTTCAAAAGGAACACCTCTTCTGATAAAAAAATGGAAGTATTACCTTGTCAATTTTTGTCAAGGTTATTTTGACTTGTGGCCTCAACCAGATAGAATTCAAATAAACCAATTCTCCAAGCACTCCCTCGATTTTCTGGGCCATCTTTCAAGTTTACGGCTAAAGCCTTGTGTGGTAAGGAGTCAAATGTTAGAAAATTCATTTATTATAGATGTTTCTATTAATAAGTTTGATACTATAGTCCC